GTTCACAAGCGGCTGAGTATTTATTCCATAAAGGCTTATTTGACCCAATTGTACCACGTAATCTTTTAAAGGGTGTTCTGAGTGAGTTATTTCAGCTCCACGGTTTCTTTCCCTTGAATCAAAATTAAAAAATTTAATCAAAAAATTAATCAAAAATTAATAAAGTATAGCACTAAATTCAGTTATTTGTATCGAACAAATATTTAGTTCATCGTAATCAAAAAAAAACTAAAAAGAATGGTGTTTTCTTTGATGACATAAGTTCTACTTGTAATGTAATATAATAAGTAATAAGAGTTAGAAGTTTCGGGTAATTACTTTTTCTTTTTTTCCCCAGATCTATTTTTTTATTCTACCTCTATTCATGATTAGTAATCACGAACCCTCTATCAACAGGATAAAAAAGTGAATTAATTTCTCCCTCCGAGGAATTAGAATTAGGGAGGAAAATAAAAAAAAAATTATCTGGCCTTCTTACGTATTAATATATACAATAAAAAAAATATCGAAATCAAAATAAAAAGAAATAAATATAAAATAGAGAATAGAAGTTATTTCTATATCTATCGATAACCTTCATTTTTTACTATGAATCCCCGTTTGTTGGATGGATGGATCGGATTAGTTAGAGTCGCAAACTCCTAATAAAATCTTTGATTTTCATAATAAACTCCTTATTAGATTAGAAAGAAGATAAGGATGGGAGAAGAGAAGAATAATAAAATCTATTAATAAAGCGAATTATCATACATATTCGTGTAGAAAGATGAATGGGTACACTTAATTTATTTAGTTCTACATTCCTTAATTTCTTTAGTTCTACATTCCTTTAATTACATTACTTATTATTATTTATTAAGTTAAGTTAAGTACTCAGTAAATATTATATTAATTAGTAAATATTATATTAATTTCTAAATATTAACTAAATAAAATATTAACTAAATATTAATATAATAATATATATATTTATATATAATATATATATAAAATTATTTATAATAAAATTATAAATAAAATAAAGTTTATGATATATACTTAGAATAGATATACTTATCATAAGATATCTTTCTCTTTCTAATAGTTTATGATATATACTTAGAATAGATATACTTATCATAAGATATCTTTCTCTTTCTAATAGATAGAAATGTTAAACTAATAGATAGAAATATTAATAGATAGAAATATTAAATCGAGGCACCCATTCTATGACAGATCTCAACTTACCCTCTATTTTTGTGCCTTTAGTGGGCCTAGTATTTCCGGCAATTGCAATGGCTTCTTTATCTCTTCATGTCCAAAAAAATAAGATTGTCTAGATCCGATGGGACCAAATCTCATCAATTTATTTCAAAACTGGATCATAATACAGATATTTATTTAGTGTAATGTAATATGGTACGATATGTGACTCTTTCCGAACACAAATGAAAGAACTGTTATGCATTTATGCGGATATACGATATCCGCATAAATGCATGTATATGCAGGTATAGCCGGTTAAAAATGGATCGGCGAATATTTTATTTAAATGGAAAGTCAATGTATCTAACAAATTACTTCTAACGGTTTACATCAGAATAGTGCTAGTTAATGAAAGTTTCTTCGGGATCAAGAAAGTAAAATTCATTTGGGTTATTTTCTCAATTCCAATCGAATGCAACTGGATCTAGTAGAGTATGAATTGGCGATCAGAACATATATGGATAGAACTTATAACGGGGTCTCGAAAAACAAGTAATTTTTTCTGGGCCTGTATCCTTTTTTTAGGTTCACTAGGATTCTTAGTGGTTGGAACTTCCAGTTATCTTGGTAGGAATGTGATATCCGTATTTCCATCTCAGCAAATTCTTTTTTTTCCACAAGGAATCGTGATGTCTTTCTATGGGATCGCAGGTCTATTCATTAGCTCCTATTTGTGGTGCACAATTTCATGGAATGTAGGTAGTGGTTATGACCGATTCGATAGAAAAGAAGGAATAGTGTGTATTTTTCGTTGGGGATTTCCTGGAATAAATCGTCGCATCTTCCTTCGCTTACTTATGAGAGATATCCAATCCATCAGAATGGAGGTTAAAGAGGGTCTTTATCCTCGTCGTGTCCTTTATATAGAAATCAGAGGCCAAGGAGCCATTCCCTTGACTCGTACTGATGAGTATTTTACTCCACGAGAAATTGAACAAAAAGCTGCCGAATTGGCCTATTTCTTACGCGTACCAATTGAAGTATTTTGAAATGAACTGAAGAAAAAATTGAAAAAGAACTTGCTAATTTCCTTTTTAATACAACCGTCGACTCTATCTGATATTTCTCTGAAGTACGAGTTCTATAAAAAAAAAGGTATTGAACCTATGGATCTATTCCTATTTTTGTGTAAAAATTTATATCTCGGATCTAGAAGGAATATAGAAATAGAATAAGGGTCCTTTTCTTTTAGGATAAGATAAAAATGAAAAAAAAAAAGAAAGCCTGGGTTCCCCTCCCATATATTTCATCCATAATATTTTTGCCCTGGTGGGTCTCTCTCTCATTTAATAAATGTCTGGAACCTTGGGTTACTAATTGGTGGAATACCGGGAAATCCGAAACTTTTTTGAATGATATTCAAGAGAAAAACGTTCTAGAAAGATTCATAGAATTGGAAGAACTATTCCTCTTGGATGAAATGATAAAAGATTACCCGGAAACGCATATACAAAAACTTCGTATAGGAATACACAAGGAAACGATACAATTGGTCAAAACACACAATGAATATCATCTCCATATCATTTTGGATTTCTCGACAAATATAATTTGTTTCGCTATTCTAAGTGGTTATTTTATTCTGGGTAATGAAGAACTTGTCATTCTTAATTCTTGGATTCAGGAATTCCTCTATAACTTAAGTGACACAATAAAAGCTTTTTTGATTCTTTTAGTTACTGATTTATGGATCGGATTTCATTCAACCCATGGTTGGGAACTAATGATTGGTTCGGTCTACAACGATTTTGGATTGGTTCATAACGATCAAATTATATCTAGTCTTGTTTCCACTTTTCCAGTTATTCTAGATACAATTGTGAAATATTGGATCTTCTATTATTTAAATCGTGTATCTCCTTCACTTGTAGTCATTTATCATTCAATGAATGAATGAAGAACTCATTTGATTTCCTGATATGAATCAAATCAGAATCTTTCTTCATATATAAAGAAAGCATTTTCAATCTTACTTAATTCTTTATACTTCTAGCTTTTCAAGGTATTCGTCTTATATTTCAGTACAATTATCCCAGTACAATGACAGACTCGTGTATAGGGAACTATACTAGCTACCTATCTAATTTATTGTAGAAATTCCGGGATCAATGATTGGACATGCAAAATAGAAATACTTTTTCTTGGGTAAAGGAACAGATGACTCAATCGATTTCTGTATCGATCATGATATATGTAATAACTCGGGCATCTATTTCAAATGCATATCCCATTTTTGCGCAGCAGGGTTATGAAAACCCACGAGAAGCAACTGGACGAATTGTATGTGCCAATTGCCATTTAGCTAATAAGCCCGTGGATATTGAAGTTCCGCAAGCCGTGCTTCCTGATACTGTATTTGAAGCAGTTGTTCGAATCCCTTATGATATACAACTGAAACAAGTTCTTGCTAATGGAAAAAAGGGGGCGTTGAATGTAGGGGCTGTTCTTATTTTACCCGAGGGATTCGAATTAGCCCCCCCCGATCGTATTTCTCCCGAGGTGAGAGAAAAGATGGGAAATCTGTCTTTTCAGAGTTATCGTCCCAATAAAAGAAATATTCTTGTGATAGGTCCTGTTCCCGGTCAGAAATATAGTGAAATCGCCTTTCCCATTCTTTCCCCCGACCCTGCTACGAAGAAAGACGTTCACTTCTTAAAATATCCCATATATGTAGGTGGGAACAGAGGAAGGGGTCAGATTTATCCTGATGGGAGCAAGAGTAACAATACAGTCTATAATGCGACATCAGCAGGTATAGTAAGCAGAATAGTACGTAAAGAAAAAGGAGGATATGAAATAACCATAGTTGATGCATCGGATGGACATCAAGTGGTTGATATTATACCTCCAGGACCAGAACTTCTTGTTTCAGAGGGTGAATCCATCAAGCTTGATCAACCATTAACAAGCAATCCCAATGTGGGAGGGTTTGGTCAGGGAGATGCAGAAATAGTGCTTCAAGATCCATTACGTGTCCAAGGCCTTTTGTTCTTCTTGGCATCTGTTATTTTGGCACAAGTTTTTTTGGTTCTTAAAAAGAAACAGTTTGAAAAGGTTCAATTGTATGAAATGAATTTCTAGGTCCAGAAATTCCTTAACATCAAGTTGGTAAAAAGCAACAAATTATTGTCGATCGATACAATTATGTATGATCAAAAAATTCTGTAAACCTTTTTGTTTATATTGTTTTTGTTTTGTTTGTGGGATGTCTGGAATTCATTACGTGTATCCCATTCCTAGTAATAGACTATAGGCATATAAATACAACGGAAGGATGGGAAAAATGAAAGGAACAAATACTTTTAGGGGGGATTACTAGTCTTCCTAATCTTCTATTCGACACAAGAAAAAGGACTTTCCACCCCTTTCTTGTGTCGTCTTGTATCGAAATAATAATGATTTTTTCTCCTGTTCGTCTCTACGAATATAATATTTTAATTATGTTTACTGGATAACTTTCCAATTTGTATGTTATGGAGTATATCAAAGTTTCGCTATATGGAGTAAGAACTCAGCGGGACCTTACCCTCCTTTGTCTTGTCTGATTAGAGCAGTAAGGTCCCGCTGAGTTCTTACTTTTTCATGTCTAAAATCCGGTTCATCCGATTACTACAGAGATGAACCCAACCCGGAATATGAACCGTAAAAGAAAATACCTATTAAACCGATCACAAGAATACCGGTTACAGTACCTATCAGCCAAAGAGGAATCCTTCCAGTAGTATCGGCCATTTCCCCCACTTTCCTCCACA